TTTGTAAAAAGCCCCTTATCGGATTTGAACCGATGACTTACGCCTTACCATGGCGTTACTCTACCGCTGAGTTAAAAGGGCTCCGATTCTGTTCCTGAATGTGTCACTAGCCACTATGAATGTAGTGCATATACCTATTATATATACACGTATATATATATATGTATACATTTACATGTATCTATGTACCTATATACATAGTCATAGTGGATCATTGAGGACCAACCCCCTCTTTTTTCCTTAGGAAGTCTCGGATAAAATGCTTATTTCTCTTTGATTTGATAAATATCAATGCACTGCATTTTTGCAAGACCTACCCTAAATAGCTTTTTACGGACCCCCGGTAGAGCAGAAGTCACTTGATTGATACCGAATTCGCCAGAGATCCAAGATATTTCAGCGAATCATGTGATGAAGAAATTCGACACGTACCCTAAATTTTGATAGAAAAAAGCCCTTTTTCGATTACTTGCAGATCCCTGATTTACAAATTCTACAGGACTCTTTTTGAATCAATCAATCCAAAAAAATTTATGGAATTCTGAAAACCGGAAGGATTCTTAGGATCTAGTTAGACCATTCCATTCTATTGACAATTCCAAAAAACTATTCATACTATGAACATAGTAGGAGGTCGGGCGGGGGTGCCCCCATCGTCTAGTGGTTCAGGACATCTCTCTTTCAAGGAGGCAGCGGGGATTCGACTTCCCCTGGGGGTAGGGTACTACGAAAGGAAGTTGATCATGGATTATCCATAAGTCTAGAATAGAATGGATTCTTTCTGGGTCGATGCCCGAGTGGTTAATGGGGACGGACTGTAAATTCGTTGGCAATCTGTCTACGCTGGTTCAAATCCAGCTCGGCCCAAAAATTCGCCAATCCCTACGAGATGATAGAACAAATCTCATTTGGACTCCAGAAACATGCCTAATCCGGATACGGGGGAATAAAGAAAAGAATCCACTTTTTTGTTATATCTTTGTTTATTTGTTCCCACAATATTCTGATCTTTCGAATGATCTAGATTCATATCCTGATTTCGAAATCGAAAAAAGGGGGGTAAAGAAAAAAGAGTTTCATTGAAAGACGGATTCTCAATCGATTTGACAATAGAATGACTAATAATACGTGTCATTGTCCAGATCCCTGAATATATATATACTGCGCGTTACTCTCTTCTAACACAGTGATTCTAACGAAAAATGGTTTGAATGAAAGCAAATAGATATGTTGTAAACCTTATTTCTATGGGATTGTAGTTCAATCGGTCAGAGCGCCGCCCTGTCAAGGCGGAAGCTGCGGGTTCGAGTCCCGTCAGTCCCGACCTAGAATTGGCAGAATCCATCAATTCATCTTTCTATTTTCTGTAATGTAAATAAGTACCAATGAGAGACCTATGTAATCTAGATTGGTATGATTGTTGGTAGTACCATATTCAGGATTCCAAGAGAAGACTATACTAGTCTGGCTTTTTTAGTTTTCTCGATTTGAGCATTTTTTCGTTCTTATTCTCCCTTTTCTTAGCTTTCTAATTGAGCTCGATGGAATGAGCTCATCGTTTTGATTTGATTCCTTGATTTCCAATTTTCTATTGAGAGTTTTGACCTTGGCGAATTGACACGAAGCCTTTTTTTTAATACTATATTAAGTAAGAGTAACACATGAGCCGCACCTAATCAATCAGCTCAAGTACCATCGAACAAATCTCCAATGGATTTCAATTCTACGCGTAATTGGCGGTCCGAATGAGGGGCAATGCCATAACTCTCTACTAGAAACATTGTTCGATTGAGGAGCCGGAATTCGAACGATCTAGTAATTCATCAATGAAGTCATTATTGGTTTGATTTGGGAGTTTCCCTATCGCTAGATTTCCGATTGACAAGTTCATTTTGATATGATATGCTAGTATTGGTATTGTATTCCGCCTTTTCATCAAATCCTCTTTTGGATTGAACTTATTTATAGTATAGAGGCCCCTATGGGAAACCCTAAAAACCCGAAACCTTGGTCTTCCTCCGAACACATACATAAGATCTCTATGTATGTGGAACCGTGAGCTGTGGATCAATGCATTTAGTTCATTTTCAGTAGAGCGAGTTTCCATTTCAAAATGAATGGTAATCGGTGAGTAAAGAAAAACCAACCAATAACACTGTAAATACACGTAAACAGTCAGGGATTCGATTTAGGGACGGGTCATTCTAGGCCAAGTTTCAATAGAAGAGATTAATCCTCGGTAGAATTGGAATGATAGGTAATTAATTGGGTAGTGACCGATCATCTATTTTTTTTATTCCTGCTCTGTGAAATGGAATACCCATCTGTTTTCTGAGAGCCCATAACAATAAACAAAATTGGATTCGTTTATTGTACGATACAAAACGAACTTAACCTTACTCGAGTTACCCTGATACAATAGGAAAACGATCCCACCTTTCGAGCTCCGATTTTATGTAAGCTCGGGTCGTAATTGGAAAGAATCTATCTAATTCAAATTGCACACTGAATTTTTGCGAATTTGTGATCGATGTGTTTCAATCTAAGGAAAGAATAGATTCCTAAAAGAGACATCAAAGAGAGATCTCCCCCGCCCTCTTTTCGTAGTGAATGCACCATTTTTCTTCCTATTTGAAAAGGGGTCTTATCCACGAAAGAGCAAACTCAAAAACAAATAGTGAATTTCTCGAAATCTTCGAGATTTTAGACCGGGACCCCTCTTTCTCACACCTCTTTGTCTGTCAAGAAAAGAAGATCCTGAAAAATGAAAAAAACCTTAGTTTCGAACTTAACTCCTTCTTTTTTTTTCATTTCAGTTCTACTGTTTGTGACTAATGGAAGACGGGTCAGATAATACCTTAGCCGATGATTGTATAAGGAGGACCATCGAAAAGAGTGGAAAAACTGAAAAAAGCAAGATTGGATCAGGAATCAAAAATGGAATTTGTTATGGATAAAGGATCTTCTTATGTTATATTATACTATGAAATTCTCGACGATGAATCCATTTGAGAGATCATATATTGGTATTCATGATATGGATTCCATTCAATTTGAATATCAAATATCATGGGGATGCAATTCATCTCATTGAATTTACAGGAGACGATTTCTCATCTCTATGGGATTAGATCCCGAGTTATTGTGAAATAAAAAAAAACGATGAGATTATGGAAGTAAATATTCTCGCATTTATTGCTACTGCACTGTTCATTCTAGTTCCTACTGCCTTTTTACTTATCATATATGTAAAAACAGTCAGTCAAAATGATTAATTTGAATGAAGCTTGACTTCGTAGTTCTTATCCATGATTGAAGAAATGAAAGGGATTCCAATTTTACGGATTAGTATTAAATGAAAAAAGGGGGCTAGAGTTAGCAGTATAGAAGATCCGATAGTATAATGTGGTAGAAAGAGCTCTATGAACCTTTCTACCACATTATCAATTAGTCTAGAAAGTTGTACTTTCTAGAGATCTAGACTAAAAACATGGGAATTCTTGAAATCATTTTTTTTTATTGATTTTATTGAAAGGTTATTTTATTATTCCTAGATTCCATTACTCGATTCCAGTAGAATTTGGAAATGGAGGTTTTTTTCTTTAGAAACGTTTTGCAGAACCATATATCAAATAATTGATAAAGTTTCATTACTCAACTCCACTCAATGAGTCGTATCTCTAGAGTCCACTTCTTCCCCAGACTACAAGTGAAAGAGAAAATGTAAAGACTACCATTAAAGCAGCCCAAGCAAGACTTACTATATCCATGTGAATGATGTCCCCCATCTCTATAACTATCAAGGAATTCTTCCATTATTGATCATTACTCTAATAATAGTGGAATCCATGGCGCAGAGTCAAAAAGGGACTCTGCGCCAAACGCTATTAAGAAATCAATTCACTAACTCCACCCACAAGAAACAGCTATAAGATTTCTGGTAGAATCGGTAAACGTTAAACACAAGTAAGAGAGGAAGTTACTCCTTTGGTATTCTCAAGTATTGTCAAGTGAATGTTATTAACGGAATATTTAGAAATAGTAAGATCCACTATTTCTTTTATTGATCACGGAAACATGATGGACAATCAAGATGGAGCACTACCTATTACATATCTCTACCTACCCCTTTGATCTAATACTTAAAATCTCCCGACTGTCTCACAGAGACAGTCGGGTCTATTCTATTACATTCTTGATTGGGGGTTACCGAAAAGAAAGAAGGTTTTTTCTGAGTCTATCAAACCAAGGCAATTCTCTATCCAATCTTGGATTGGATGTCTGAGCATTCAGAGACTCTCGGAAGTTTGTATCCAAGGTATCTTACACCCTTTCCATAACAAATAATAGGATTCCCCACCCGACTATCCAATCAAAACCAAAACTCAGTCAGTAGACATAGTGTAAGGGGATTCGTAAGTCTTGATAGCTAGACTTTCCTATACTAGAATCCTTCCTTGGAGCCTAGACGCAAGGGTTGAGATAGAATAGAGTCTACAGATTTTAAAAAGAAAGCAAGTACCAGCCGTCTTAGTCTTTTTATCTTATTCCGCTGCTGCTGGGGCAAAAATGTGTCAAGTTTTCTCGTATCAGCAGAAAAAATAAGGGATTTCGTTTTTTGGTTGTTGTTGATCAGGCGACACCCAGATTTGAACTGGGGAAAAAGGATTTGCAGTCCCCCGCCTTACCCCTCGGCCATGTCGCCAAAATGATAGAAAATAGTTAGGAGGATTTCCCCCTCTTTGGGCGCTATTCCGTAATCTCCTTTTTTAGGTTTATGGGATTTGCATCTTGAATCCCGGTTTCCTGATCCCTTTCTTTATAAACTTTATAAAAAGGAAAAAAGGAATCCTTCCTCCTTTCTTTGGATCCAGTTGGCTCCCTTCGATTGATTGTAGCGTATCTCAAATCTCAAAACATCAAGAACTAACCCCCCTGTTTATACTGAAAGAGAAAATGTAGATTTGACATTACAGAAAAAAGGTAGGACAAGCTTGGAACCATTAACTATTGACTTGAATTCCGGAAAGGTTTGTGGATCCCAAATTGTGTTTAATCTAATTAAGTAAGTTGATACACAACTAATCAGTATCTAGTCTTTAGCAAGAATCAATCCCTTTCAATTCACTTTCCATTATAACAAGAATTCTGTATCTATGTAAACCCCAGAACAGAAATTGTGACACAGATCAGATATCCCTAATCAGGTATCGTAGCTATATATGCCTATATAAGGGAATGCGGGGAATTCTTCTTAATCTCTTATTCATGGAATAATAATAGACTAGAAATTATGATATAGCACGGTCTGGCCTGTGTTGCCTGAAGTATAACTGGGATAGTAGCGGATAGTAAAATAGCTATAGCTGCGTGCGCTTCCTAGGCACAACCCCACTTACCTACTTCAACCAGAGTCCATGAATTCTACTAACAAATAACAACTGGGTAAAAATGTCTTTCTTTTCTGCGAATCCTTTTTTGAGCATTTGAACACTGGAATCGGCGAAAAAGTGGAGCAAAAGTGAAATGCTAAAAAACTCGATTCTATTCTGTTCCTGATTATTCTGTCTTTCTCTCATTCAAAGAGAACCGATCCAATCCTGAATTCTTTCTTTTTCTGGTACCACCAAAGGGTCGTAATATCCTATATTGGATGACTTTGGATATTCTATAACAAGACTCCACAAATCTCATCGACAAAATTATGTTTCTAGGAATATTTTCTAAATTTGTATCTGTTGAAAATTCGAATTTGAGTATAAACTTCTCTTTTAACCTCTCCCCACACGTATTTTCTACATTCCATATATGATATAGAGTTGGATCAAATTTCATGCGATTTAGTAAACAAAATATACAGTCCATCATTGCTAGCTCGCCCCAGAGGGTTCGAGGAAGAATGAGCTAATAATGAATGGGATTTTTTTGAAAAAGAGGAAACTTAAGATGCTACAAGATGGAAATGAAGGAATGTCTACAATACCTGGGTTTAATCAGATACAATTTGAGGGATTTTGTAGGTTCATTGATGAGGGCTTGATGGAAGAACTTTATAAGTTCCCAAAAATAGAAGATCCCGATCAAGAAATTGAATTTCAATTCTTTGTAGAAAGATATCAATTGGTAGAACCTTTGATAAAAGAACGAGACGCTGTGTATGAATCACTCACATATTCTTTTGAATTATATGTACCTGCGGGATTAATTTTGAAAACCCGTAGGAATAGGCAAGAGCAAACCATATTGATTGGAAACATTCCTCTAATGAATTCCCTGGGTACCTTTATAGTTAATGGAATATACAGAATTGTGATCAATCAAATATTGCAAAGCCCCGGTATTTATTACCGTTCAGAGTTGGACCCTAAGGGAATTACTATCTATACCGGCACCATAATATCGGATTGGGGAGGAAGATCAGAATTAGAGATTGATCGAAAAGCAAGGATATGGGCTCGTGTGAGTAGGAAACAAAAAATATCCATTATAGTTCCATCATCAGCTATGGGTTCGAATCTAAGAGAAATTCTAGATAATGTTTGCTACCCTGAAATTTTCTTGTCTTTCCCGAATGATAAGGAGAAAAAAAAGATCAGGTCAAAAGAAAATGCCATTTTAGAATTTTATCAACAATTTGCTTGTGTGGGTGGTGATCCCTTATTTTCTGAGTCCGAGTTCTTATGTAAGGAATTACAAAAGAAATTTTTTCAACAAAGATGTGAGTTAGGAAAGATTGGTCGACGAAATATGAATCAGAGACTGAATCTTGATATACCTCAGAACAATACATTTTTGTTACCGCGAGATGTATTGGCAGCTGCGGATCATTTGATCGGAATGAAATTTGGAATGGGTCCACTTGACGATATGAATCACTTGAAAAATAAGCGTATTCGTTCTGTAGCGGATCTCTTACAAGATCAATTCGGATTGGCTCTGGGTCGTTTAGAAGATGCGGTTCGAGAAACTCTCTGTAGAAAATTGATAACGACTCCTCGTAATTTGGTAACTTCAACTCCATTAACAACCACTTATGAATCCTTTTTCGGACTCCATCCCTTATCTCATGTTTTGGATCAAACTAATCCATTGACACCAACAGTTCATGGGCGAAAATGGAGTTATTTGGGTCCTGGAGGATTGACCGGGCGAACGGCAAGTTTTCGGATACGAGATATCCACCCTAGTCACTATGGACGTATTTGCCCAATTGACACGTCTGAAGGAATTAATGTTGGACTTATTGGATCCTTCGCGATTCATGCTAGGATTGGTCACGGGGGGTCTCTAGAAAGCCCTTTTTTTGAAATTTCTGAAAGATCCAAAGAGGAGCGGATGGTTTATTTATCATCAAATAGAGATGAATACTCTATGGTATCCACAGGAACTTCTTTAGCGTTGAATTCGGGCATTCAGGAAGAACAGATTGTTCCAGCTCGATACCGTCAAGAATACCTGACTATCGCATGGGAACAGATTCATCTTCGAAGCATTTTTCCCTTCCAATATTTTTCGATTGGAGCTTCTCTCATTCCTTTTATCGAGCACAATGACGGAAATCGGGCTTTAATGAGTTCAAATATGCAACGTCAAGCAGTTCCGCTTTCTCGGTCCGAGAAGTGCATTGTTGGAACTGGGTTGGAACGCCAAGTGGCTCTCGATTCGGGGGTTTCTGCGATAGCCGAACATGAGGGAAAGATCCTTTATACCGATAGCGACAAGATCCTTTTTTCAAGTCATGGAGACACTCGAAACATTCCATTGCTTATGTATCAACGTTCTAATAAGAATACTTGTATGCATCAAAAATCCCAGGTTCAGCGGGGTAACTGCATTAAAAAGGGGCAAATTTTAGCGGATGGTGTTGCTACAGTTGGTGGCGAACTCGCTTTGGGAAAAAACATATTAGTAGCTTATATGCCATGGGAAGGCTACAATTTTGAAGACGCGGTACTCATTAGTGAACGTCTGGTATATGGAGAGATTTATACTTCTTTTCACATACGAAAATATGAAATCCAGACTCATGTGACAAGTGAAGGTCCTGAAAGAATCACTAATGAAATACCACATTTAGAAGCCCATTTACTCCGCCATTTAGACAGAAATGGAATTGTGATGCTCGGATCTTGGGTAGAAACGGGCGATATTTTAATAGGTAAATTAACGCCTCAGATGATGCAAGAATCTTCGTGTGCCCCGGAAGATAGATTATTACGAGCCATACTTGGCATTCAGGTATCCACTGCAAAGGAAACTTGTCTAAAACTACCTATAGGTGGCAGAGGGCGAGTTATTGATGTGAGATGGATCCAGAAAAAGGGAGATTCCTGTTATCATCCAGAAATGATTCGTGTATATATTTCACAGAAACGTGACATCAAAGTAGGGGATAAAGTAGCTGGAAGACATGGGAATAAGGGTATCATTTCAAAAATTTTGCCTAGACAAGATATGCCTTATTTGCAAGATGGAACACCGGTTGATATGGTATTCAACCCATTAGGAGTCCCATCACGAATGAATGTAGGACAGATATTTGAATGCTCACTCGGGTTAGCGGGAGATCTGCTAGACAGGCATTATCGAATAGCGCCCTTTGATGAGAGATATGAACAAGGGGCTTCGAGAAAACTAGTGTTTTCGGAATTATACGAAGCCAGTAAGCAGACAGCGAATCCATGGGTATTTGAACCCGAGTATCCGGGAAAAAGCAGAATATTTGATGGAAGAACGGGAGATCCTTTTGACCAACCTGTTATCATAGGAAAGCCCTATATCCTGAAATTAATTCATCAAGTTGATGATAAAATCCATGGGCGTTCCAGTGGGCCTTATGCGCTTGTTACACAACAACCGCTTAGAGGAAGGGCCAACCAAGGCGGACAGCGGGTAGGCGAAATGGAAGTTTGGGCCCTAGAGGGATTTGGCGTTGCTCATATTTTACAAGAGATGCTTACTTATAAATCTGATCATATTAGAACTCGGCAGGAAGTCCTTGGGACTACACTCAGTGGAGGAGCATTACCTAAACCTGAGGATGCTCCAGAATCCTTTCGATTGCTCGTTCGAGAACTACGATCTTTGGCTCTGGAATTGAATCATTTCCTTGTATCTGAGAAGAATTTCCAGATTAATAGGAAGGAAGCTTGATCGGAATAAATCAGAAATTTTCTTCTATGATATGATCGACCGATATAAACATCAACAACTCCGAATTGGATCAGTTTCTCCTGAACAAATAAGTGCTTGGGCCAAGAAAACCCTACCTAATGGAGAGATAGTTGGAGAGGTAACAAAACCCCATACTTTTAATTACAAAACGAATAAACCGGAAAAAGGTGGCTTGTTTTGTGAAAGAATTTTTGGGCCTATAAAGAGTGGAATTTGTGCTTGTGGAAATTATCGAGTCATCCGCAATGAAAAAGAAGACCCGAAATTTTGTGACCAATGCGGAGTCGAATTTGTTGATTCTCGGATACGAAGATCTCAAATGGGCTACATCAAGCTAGCATGCCCGGTAACTCATGTGTGGTATTTGAAACGTCTTCCTAGTTATATCGCGAATCTTTTAGATAAACCTCTTAAAAAATTAGAAGACCTAGTATACTGCGATGTGTGATTTGATCAAAATTCTGATTTTACAGATTGGGAATGAAAAACTGTCATCCCATTCAATCCGATTGGGATGCCCTGATTCTGACATGTCTCTTGGAAGGAGTAGCATGAAGCTCAGAGTTCTTATGGGGGTATTTAATACTTCCAAAGAAAAGGGAATTGATCTATGGTCGATTCCGCAACAGATACATAGGAATTGCTGGTTGTACCTCGTGAAAAAGACTTCTTTCGTGGAATTCGCCATTCCATGTCTGTTAGAATCTGTTCAAGTAAGCAACTATGACATGGTTACAGGGATCTATTCATCGCATATAGGCCTTAAGGACATCATATCATAACCGTCGAGGTGAAGTAGGGACCTAAAAGATCGAATCGAACGATACATAGACAAGTAAATCCCTTATGAGTTCCAAGGAATTCTTTTTCTTTGATTTGAGAGGGATTCATCATTGGAAGGGAAGTAGACTACTCAAGAATTTCACATTTCATGTTAGGCCCTAATTGAATATTGAATAAGGAATTCATAAAATAGAAATCAAAGATCTAAATAAAAGGAAGAATGAATCAATGAAATGTTGGTTGGTCCTGACTGGGAACTTGAGTAAGGAGTAGACCTTTGTTTGGTTGGGGGTTTTATAGAACAAAATTTGAGAATAAGAACACCCTTCTTTATTTGGTGTAACTACTTGAGCCGGATGAAAGGAAACCTTCACGTCCGATTTTGAAGGGGGGAAATTCTATAGGAACCTATCCCAATTTTTATTTTGCTAGGGTCGTAGCTAAAAAACCGACTTTCTTACGATTACGAGGCTCATTCAAATCTGAAATTCAATCTCTGAAATACAGCATCCCACTTTTTTTTACTACTCAAGGCTTCAATACATTTCGAAATCGAGAAATCTCTACTGGAGCCAGTGCTATCAGAGAACAATTAGCCGATTCGGATTTGCGACTTATTATAGATGATTCATTAGTAGAATGGAAAGATCTAGGGAAAGAAGAGACCACCAGTAATGAATGGGAAGATAGAAAAATTGGAAGAAGAAAGGATTTTTTGGTTAGACGCATGCAATTAGCTAAGCATTTTCTTCAAACAAATGTAGAACCAGAACGGATGGTTTTGTGCCTATTACCAGTGCTCCCTCCCGAATTGAGACCGATCATTCAGATAGATGGGGGGAAACTCATGAGTTCGGATATTAATGAACTCTATAGAAGAGTTATCTTTCGAAACAACTCTCTTATCAGGCTATTAAAAGAATCTTCGCCAGGGGACTCAATAATGTCTCAGGAGAAATTAGTGCAGGAAGCCGTGGATACACTTCTTGATAATGGGCTCCGCGGACAGCCAATGAAGGACCGTCATAATAAGGTTTACAAGTCGTTTTCGGCTGTAATTGAAGGTAAAGAGGGAAGATTTCGCGAGACTTTGCTTGGGAAACGGGTCGATTATTCGGGCCGTTCCGTCATTGTCGTGGGCCCTTCGCTTTCATTGCATAGATGTGGATTGCCTCGCGAACTAGCAATAGAGCTTTTCCAGACATTTGTAATTCGTGGTCTACTCAGACAACACGTTGCTTCCAACATAGGAGTTGCTAAAAGGCAAATTCGGGAAAAAGAACCAATTGTATGGGAAATACTTCAAGAAGTTATACAGGGGCACCCTGTATTGCTGAATAGAGCACCCACTCTGCATAGATTAGGCATCCAGGCATTCCAACCTATTTTAGTGGAAGGGCGTGCTATTTGTTTACATCCATTAGTTCGTAAGGGATTCAATGCAGACTTTGATGGGGATCAAATGGCTGTTCATGTACCTTTATCATTGGAGGCTCAAGCGGAGGCGCGTTTACTTATGTTTTCTCATATGAATCTCTTGTCTCCAGCTATCGGAGATCCCATTTGCGTACCAACTCAAGATATGCTTATGGGACTCTATGTATTAACGATCGGGAATCGTCGAGGTATTTGTGCAAATAGGTATAATCCGTGGAATCGCATAAACTATCAAAACGAGAAAATGGACGAGAATAACTATAAGTATACAAAAGAGAAAGAGCCCTATTTTTGTGGTTCCTATGATGCACTTGGGGCTTATCGGCAGAAACGAATCAAATTAGAGAGTCCTTTGTGGCTCCGGTGGCGACTCGATCAACGCATTATTGCATCAAGAGAAGTTCCCATCGAAGTTCAATATGAATCTTTAGGTACCTATCATGAGATTTTTGGTCACTATCTAATAGTAAGAAGTGTAAAAAAAGAAATCCCTTGTCTCTACATTCGAACCACTGTTGGCCATATTTCTTTTTATCGCGAAATCGAAGAAGCCATAGGAGGATTTTGCCAGGCCTGCCCATAGGGGACCTAAGCTAAGTAATTCTATGATACCCGTGGGAATTCGTGTATCTCCGATTCAACTAGGATTCTAATTTCTAATTCCTGAATTTCTACGCGACTCAAAATCGAGGAAAGGAAGTCTTCAAATCACTGACTCAAACCTATTGTTGGTCGAATCCTACTCAGCGGAATATGGAGGTACTTATGGTAGAAAGGGCCGATCTGGTCTTTCACAATAAAGCGATAGATGGAACTGCCATAAAACGACTTATTAGCAGATTCATAGATCACTTTGGAATGGCATACACAGCACACATCCTGGATCAAGTAAAGACTCTGGGTTTCCAGCAAGCCACTGCTACATCCATTTCATTAGGAATTGATGATCTTTTAACAATACCTTCTAAAGGATGGCTAGTTCAAGACGCTGAACAACAAAGTTTGATTTTGGAAAAACACCATCATTATGGGAATGTACACGCGGTAGAAAAATTACGTCAATCCATTGAGATATGGTATTCTACAAGTGAGTATTTGCGACAAGAAATGAATCCGAATTTTCGGATGACTGATCCGTTGAATCCGGTTCATATAATGTCCTTTTCGGGAGCTAGAGGAAATGCATCTCAGGTACACCAATTAGTAGGTATGAGAGGATTAATGTCAGATCCCCAAGGACAAATGATTGATTTACCCATTCAAAGCAATTTTCGCGAAGGACTCTCTTTAACGGAATATATAATTTCTTGCTACGGAGCCCGCAAGGGGGTTGTGGATACTGCTATACGAACCTCCGATGCTGGATACCTCACGCGCAGACTTGTTGAAGTAGTTCAACACATTATTGTACGTAGAACAGATTGTGGTACCATCCGGGGGACTTCTGTGAATCCTGGAGCGGGGATGATGACAGAAAGAATTTTGATCCAAACATTAATGGGTCGTGTATTAGCAGACAATATCTATATAGGTTCGCGATGCATCGCCATTCGAAATCAAGATATTGGGATTGGACTTGTCAAACGACTCATAACCTTTCGAGCACAACCAATATCGATTCGAACCCCCTTCACTTGCAGAAGTACATCTTGGATCTGCCGATTATGCTATGGTCGAAGTACCACTCATGGGGACCTGGTCGAATTGGGAGAAGCCGTAGGTATTATTGCGGGTCAATCTATTGGGGAACCGGGGACTCAACTAACATTAAGAACTTTTCATACCGGTGGAGTGTTCACAGGTGGTGCTGCCGAATATGTGCGAGCCCCCTCTAATGGAACAATTCGATTTAATGAGGATTTCGTTCATCCCACACGTACACGTCATGGACATCCTGCTTTTCTATGTTATCTAGACCTGGCTGTCACTATTGAGAGTCAGGATATTACACATAATGTGAATATTCCACCAAAAAGTTTTCTGTTAGTTCAAAATGATCAATATGTAGAATCAGAACAAGTGATTGCCGAAATTCGCGCGGGAACATCCACCTTGAATTTGAAAGAGAAGGTTCGAAAACATATTTATTCTGACTTAGAGGGAGAAATGCACTGGAGTAAGGATGTCTATCATGCACCTGAATCCACATATGGGAATGTTCATCTCTTACCAAAAACAAGTCATTTATGGATATTATCAGGGGGTCTGCACAGATCCAGTAGAGTCCCTTTTTCACTCCACAAGAATCAAGATCAAATGAATATTCGTTCTCTTTCTGCTGAACGAAGATCTACGTCTAGCTTCTCAGTGACTAATGATCAAGTGAGATATAATTTGTTTAGTGCGGGGCCTTCTGGTAAAAGGGTCCGAGGGGTTCTTGATTATTCAGGACCTGATCAAATCCTAGGCAATGGTCATGGTAATTTCATCGATCCTGCCATTCTCCACGAAAATTCTGATTTATTCGCAAAGAGGCGAAGAAATAGATGCATCATTCCATTCCAATCTAATCACGAACGAGAAAGAGAACAAATAGCTCGTTCAGGTATCTCGATGGAAATACCCATAAATGGCATTTTCCATAGAAAGAGTATTCTTGCTTATTTCGATGATCCCCAATACAGAAGAAACCGTTTGGGAAGTACTCAAAATGGGACTAGAGAGACGCATTCCATCGTCAAAAAAGAGGATTTGATTGAGTCTCAAAGAGCCAAAAAAGTGAGGCAAAAATACCAAAAGAAAGGAGTTTTCATTCCCAAGGAAGTACATATATTACCCGGATCCTCTTCCATAATGGTGCGGAACAATAGTATTGTTGGAGTAGATACCCAAATTACTTTCAATATAAGAAGCCGGGTAGGCGGATTGGTCCAAGTAGAGAAAAAAGGGGGGGAAATTGAACTAAAAATCTTTTCTGGAGAGATCCATTTTCCTGGAGAGCCAGATAATATATCCTGGCATAGCGGCATCTTAATACTACCAGTCACGGGAAAAAAAAAGGCAAAAAAAAAATGGAAAAATGGGATCTATGTCCAACAGATCACACCTATCAAGAAAAAGTCTTTTGTTTTGGTTCGACCCGTAGGCCCGGATGAAAGAGAAGACGATATTTATTTAGCAACGCTTTTCCCCTCCGATCTCTTGCAGGAAAGGGAGAGTTTGCAACTTAGAGTTGTCAAGTATATCCTTTATGGAAATATCAAAACACTTCGAAGAATTTCTCACACAAGTATTCAATCAGTTCGAACTTGTTTAGTTTTGAATTGGGACCAAGACAAAAAGGGTTCGTCTAGAGAGGAGGTTCATACTTCCTTTGTTGAAGTAAGAGTCAATGATCTGATTCGAGATTTCCTAAGAATCGACTTAGCGAAGTCCGCGTATAACAGAAAAAGGAATGATCCGGCCGGGGCGGGATTGATCCCCGATAATGGAGTAGCTTGTATGAATCTCAAACCTTTTTCTTCCAAGGGAAGGATTCAACAATCACTTACCCAACATCAAGGAACTAGTCGTACGTTGTTGAGTCGAAATAAGGAATGCCAGTCTTTGATCATTTTGTCATCATCTAATTGTTCTCGAATGGGCCCATTCAAGGGTTTGAAATATAACAACAATGTGAGAAAAAAATCAATGAAAAGTAAAAGGGATCTCCGAATTCCAATTAGGAATTCGTCGGGTCCTTTAGGGATTGTGCCGAAAATTGCGCATTTTTCTCCATCTTACCACTTAATAACTCATAATCAGATCTTGGTAAAAAAATATTTGCTCCTTGAGAATTTCAAACAGACTTTCCAAGTACTTAACTATTATTTAATGGATGAAAGTGGGAGAATTTCGAATCCCAATCGATGCAGTAACATGATTTTGAATCCATTCAATTTGAATTGGGATTCGCTCCAGCCCGCCTATTGTGAAGAGACATCGATAATCATTCCCCTTGGACAGTTGATTTGTGAAAATGTATGTATATCCAAATATGGACCGCCCCTCAAATCTGGGCAGGTTATAATTGTTCATGTTGACTCTTTAGTAATAAGATCTGCTAAGCCCTATTTGGCTACTCCCGGAGCCACCGTTCATGGCCATTATGGGACAATCCTTTCCGAAGGAGATACAGTAGTTACATTTATCTATGAAAAATCGCGATCGAGTGATATAACGCAAGGTCTTCCAAAAGTCGAACAAGTGTTCGAAGCGCGTTCGATTGATTCAATTTCAATGAACCTAGAAGAGAGGGTGGAAGGTTGGAACGAATGTATACCAAGAATTCTTGGAATTCCTTGGGGATTCGTGATTGGCGCTGAGTTAACCATAGCACAAAGCCGTATCTCTTTGGTTAATAAGATTCAAACGGTTTATCGATCCCAGGGGGTGCAAATCCATAATAAGCATATAGAAATTATTGTGCGTCAAATAACATCAAAAGTGTTGGTTTCAGAAGATGGAATGTCTAATGTTTTTTCACCTGGAGAACTCATAGGATTGTTGCGGGCGGAACGAACAGCGCGCGCTTTGGAAGAAGCGATCTGTTATCGAGTTGTCCTATTGGGAATAACGAGGGCGTCTCTGAATACTCAAAGTTTCATATCCGAAGCAAGTTTTCAAGAGACTGCTCGGGTTTTAGCAAAAGCCGCTCTACGAGGTCGTATCGATTGGTTGAAAGGCCTGAAAGAGAACGTTGTTCTGGGGGGTATGATACCTGTTGGTACCGGATTCAAAGGATTCGTGTCCCGTTCAAGGCAACGCAGCAACAGTCCTTTGGAAATGAAAAAGAAGAATCTATTCGGAGGGGAAATAAGAGATATTTTATTCCAACACAGAGAATTATTTGATTCTTGCATCCCAACCAAAGTCCATGATCTATCCTAATTTGCGGGATTTCATGATTTCTAAGAGCAAATTCATCCCTTTAACTTTACTTTCACTATCTAGTCCGGTTATTCGATTTAGTAATAAAGATAATAACGAATAGAAAGGAATTCATGGCTTGGCCCGTGGATCAACGGTCAATCTCCGGTAGAAGGTTCCGTCGGAACAATTCTTTATTTAGGGCACCTCGTCTCTAAAAAAATAAAAAAAAAGAGGAAGTGTGGGGAAAAATGACAAGAAGATATTGGAACATCAATTTGGAAGAGATGATGGAAGCAGGAATTCATTTTGGGCATAAGACTAAGAAATGGAATCCTCGCATGGCACCTTACATCTCTGCAAAGCGTAAAGGGATGCATATTACAAATCTTACTAGAACTGCTCGTTTTTTATCAGAAGCTTGTAATTTAGTTTTTGATGCAGCGAGTACGGGAAAAGAATTCTTAATAGTTGGTACTAAAAAAATAGCAGTTGATTCAGTCGCATCAGCTGCAATAAGGGCTCGGTGTCATTATGTTAATAAAAAATGGCTCGGTGGGATGTCAACGAATTGGTCCACTACAGAAAGGAGACTTCATACGTTCCGCAATTTGAGAGCGGAACAAAAGACGGGAAGACTCAACCGTCTTCCTAAAAGAGATGCAGCAATCTTGAAGAGACGATTATATCACTTGGAAACCTCTCTGGGTGGGATCAAATATATGACGAGGTTGCCTGATATTGTAATCGTCGTTGATCAGCAAGACGGCTATAAGGCTATTTGCGAATGTATAACTTTAGGAATTCCAACGATTTGTTTAATCGATACAAATTGTGACCCGGATCTTGTGGATCTTCCGATTCCAAGCAATGATGACTCTATACGTTCAATTCGATTCATTCTTAACAAATTAGTCTCGGCAATTTGTGAGGGCCGTTCTAGCTCTATAACAAATCGTTGATTAATAATAAGATAAGTCAATGACTTCGGGAAATTTATGGATTTATGGAATTGGTTCCTTTTCCTGAATCTAAAAAAAAAAAAACGAGAGAACAATCACTGGGGATTTTCGAGGATTCCTTGGTATCTGAAATACACGATTCAAGTAGGCGAGTCGAGAAAAAGATAGTGGAATCAAAATAATTCCTTTTTATTAAGTTCTACTTCTGTCAGAGGGCAATATGAATGTTCTACCATGTTCCATCAACACCCTAAAAGGGTTATACGATCTATCCGGTGTGGAAGTAGGCCAACATTTCTATTGGCAAATAGGTGGTTTCCAAGTCCATGCCCAAGTGCTTATTACTTCTTGGGTCGTAATTGCTATCTTAGTAGGTTCAACCACTATAGCTGTTCGAAATCCACAAACCATTCCCACCGACGGTCAAAATTTCTTCGAATATGTCCTTGAATTCATTCGAGACTTGAGCAAAACTCAGATTGGAGAAGAATATGGTGCTTGGGTTCCTTTTATTGGAACTATGTTCCTATTTATTTTTGTTTCTAACTGGTCAGGGGCTCTTTTACCTCGGAAAATCATAGAGCTACCCCAGGGGGAATTAGCCGCACCCACGAATGATATAAATACTACTGTTGCTTTAGCTTTACCCACGTCTGTGGCCTATTTCTATGCGGGTCTTACCAAAAACGGCTTGGGTTATTTCGGTAAATACATTCAACCAACGCCAATCCTCTTACCAATTAATATCCTAGAAGATTTCACAAAACCCCTATCACTGAGTTTTCGACTTTTCGGGAATATATTGGCTGATGAATTAGTAGTTCTTGTTCTTGTTTCTTTAGTACCTTCAGTGGTTCCTATACCTGTCATGTTTCTGGGATTATTTACAAGTGGTATTCAAGCTCTTATTTTTGCAACTTTAGCTGCGGCTTATATAGGCGAGTCCATGGAGGGTCATCATTGACTAGCTTTGAAAATAGATTTAGCATTTGTTTCGCTTATCCTAACCCAATATGTAATATGTATGGGCGGCTCGAGATAAGCTATTTCGAGATAAGCTATTTCGAGATAAGCTATTGGGGGATAGAAATAGAGTATATATGATCTAGAGTAGTAGCAAAAGAGATTCCGATATGCTTTAGTAAAAAAAAGGAAAATAAAAGATCTTTTTCCCCAGGTTTCTAGCCCATGTTATGCCATATTCCCAATGAATATTCTATTTGTTTAGTGAATTACAACACTATGATTCCTAAAAAAGGGGTTTAGGGTATATATATATATATATTTTATAGAAATATATATATATATATATTTCTATAAAATAGATCGATAATAACCACAAAAATATCTTTTGATCTGAAACAGATCGAAAAGAGAAACAAACATGCAAGGGAGTATGCTAGTTATGTATGCAGATAAACAACTCAGTCATATATATATATCGTTTCTGGGTCGAATTTTTCAATAACTACCAATGGCGGATTTTGTGTCTAGCCTGCACATGCGAAAAAAAGGAAATTAATTTATGTTTATGATTCGAATACTACGGTGGATCGTACTTCTCTTGCTTACACTCACTAAGAGATTGGTTAATCCCATGTTTGACACCATGACGCGATCTGAGACCCATGCTGTAACGTTGAGGAAGTTACATGCTCTTGTTTTGGCCGTGGTTCTTGTTTCCCCCGTCGAAGCCTTTGAAGCCTCCGATTCCTCTGGCTGCGGAAGGGAAAGACGGCGACTAACAGTAAGTGGAGCGTGGATAACTTCTTGGATGACGAGGCCGACCTCGGGGATGAAGCCGAGCAATCATTACTAGAAGAGAAAGAGATGGGCCGAATTTTAAATATAAAGACACCCTTTTGAATGGCTAGAAAATAGCGACTAACAGTAAGTGGAGCGTGGATAACTTCTTGGATGACGAGGCCGACCTCGGGGATGGAGCCGAGCAATCATTACTAGAAGAGAAAGAGATGGTCTGAATTTTAAATATAAAGATACTTTTTGAATGGCTAGAAGACAGCTCTTGTGTATGTTCAAAGAAGGATTCTAGAATCCGGATGAATCTAAGATGTGAATAGTTGGGTTACACTATGAAAGAAATGTATATGGTCGATAGTAACTGATTTTCTATGAACCACCCAGCTCCTATCCCACTCAGAATTTCAATGAGGATTCCAATAGAAGTCCTTACGTTTCATTTGTGACGAATGAATAAACAGATGAAATCAAGCATATAGAAGAGAAAGAAAGGGCGCAGAATTGAAAGCATGGTTCGAAACAAAGAAATGGAAGAACGAGAGTCGGATGCATTGATATTGATAAAGACTCCACGGATAGGAACTAAAAACGAGACCTCTAAGTAGTTCTGCTGGTTCAATCATAGCATTACGTCAATACGAAGTTCTTAGTGACTTCAATCGTATAGATCTTAGTAATCGATCATAAGCATAAGTCAGAATTCATTGGTGGATTGTATCATTAACCATTCTTGAGTTTGGTGCGAGGCACTTATCATGAATCCATTGATTTCTGCTGCTTCCGTTATTGCTGCTGGATTGGCCGTAGGGCTTGCTTCTATTGGACCCGGAGTTGGTCAAGGTACTGCTGCGGGCCAAGCCGTAGAAGGGATCGCGAGACAACCAGAAGCAGAGGGTAAAATACGGGGTACTTTATTGCTTAGTCTGGCTTTTATGGAAGCTTTAACAATTTATGGACTGGTCGTGGCATTAGCTCTTTTATTTGCGAATCCCTTTATTTAATTTTCTTGCTGTGAACTTGCCGCTGTCTTCTTTT